AAGACTAGGAGACGCACAACCCCCCCCCCTAAACCCTTTGTTCCTTTCATTTATACTTTGGTTTATATTATCCGCTTATTTATCTTTTGTTTTTATTCTATTCAAATATAAAACTACGGATTCATTCTATATCACTTCGATTTGGATTGAAAAAACAAAGAAGAGATAAGTAAAATCAAATAGTCTTCTTCACAATATACACATCATGACCAGTATAAGTAATTCCCGAAATCCGAAAAAAGAAACAAACAAAATTTTTTTGATCATACACAATTACATAATATAATTGCCAACAATAATTTATTTCTTTTTAGAGTTTGATGTTGAAAAATTCGCGGATCTAGAAATTCATTTCGGACAATTGAACTTTCTCAAACTGTTTCTTTTTAAGAACCAAAAAGATTTGTGCAAAAATAACAGATGCCAAGAAGAGCAAAAGGCCTTGGACACGTAATGGATCTTGAAGTACTACTTCTGCATCCCCCTGACCAAATCCGCCCACATTAGGATTACTCGTTAATGGTTGATCAAGTTTGATGGATTCGCCCTCAGAAACAAGAAGTTCCGGCCCTGGAGGGATAATATCAACCACTTGACGCCCACCCGATGCCTCCACTATGGTTATTTCGTATCCCCCTTTTTCTTTTCGTATGATTTTGCTTACTATACCTGCTGCTGTAGCATTATAAACATTATTGTTACTCTTGCTCCCGTCGGGATAAATCTGACCCCTTCCTCTGTTCCCACCTACGTATATGGGATATTTTAAGAAGTGAACATCTTTCTTAGTAGCGGGGTCCGGGGAAAGAATAGGAAAGGTGATTTCACTATATTTCTGACCAGGAACAGGACCTATCACAAGAATATTTTTTTTAGTAGGCCGGTAACTTTGAAAAGACAGATTTCCTATCTTTTCTTTAATCTCGGGCGAAATACGATCGGGCGGGGCTAGTTCAAACCCCTCGGGTAAAATAAGAACAGCCCCCACATTCAAAGCGCCTTTTTTACCATTAGCAAGAACTTGTTTCACTTGCAGATCATAGGGAATTCGAACAACTGCTTCAAATACAGTATCCGGAAGTACCGCTTGTGGAACCTCGATATCCACGGGTTTATTAGCTAAATGGCAATTGGCACATACAATACGGCCCGTTGCTTCTCGTGGATTTTCATAACCCTGCTGTGCAAAAATGGGATAGGCATTTGAAACGGGTGCCTGAGTTATTATATATATCATGAGCGATAGGGAAATGGATCGAGTAATCTCTTTCTTTATCGACGAAAAGGTTTTTTTAGTTTGCATGGTCCAATCATTGATCCCGAAATTTTCTACAATAAAATTAGGTAGGTCGCTAGTAGAGTTCCCTATCTATAATTTTGCTATTTACTGAAATAATTTTTCTGAAATATTGGAGAGATCCCTTGGCTGGGTAGAAAGAATAAGTACAATTTTGAGTGTTTTGCTTATGGACAAAGTAACAAATATTATAATTGGGTCGTTCAATAATTTTTCAGTCATTCATTGAATGATAAATCACTACAAGTGAAGGAGATACACGATTTAAATAACGAAAGATCCAATATTTAAAAATTGTATCTAAAATGACTGGAAAAGTAGAAACAAGACCGGATATAATTTGATCATTATGAGCAAATCCAAAATCTTTGTAGACAGAGCCAATCATTAATTCCCAACCGTGGGGCGAATGGAATCCTATACATAAATCAGTTAATAAAAGAATAGAAAAAGCTTTTATTGTGTCGCTTAAGTTATATAGGAATTCTTGAACCCAAGAGTTAAGAATAACAAGTTCTTCATTACCTAGAATAGAATAACCACTTAGAATAACGAAACAGATTATATTTGTCGAGAAGTGTAAAATTGTATGGATACGATCCTCATTGTGCATCTTGATCAATTGGGTCGTTTCTTTGTAGATTTCGACGCGAAGCTTTTGTAAATGCGTTTCCGGGTATTCCTTTATCATTTCCTCCAAACGAAGGAGTTCCTCTAAGTCTATGAATTTTTTTAGAATACTCTTTTCTTGAATATCATTCAAAAAAATTTCGGATTGCCTAATATTCCACCAATTAGTAATCCAAGATTCCAGACTTTTTTTAAATGAGAGAGAGATCCACCAAGGCAAAAATACTATAAATGCAAGATATAGAAGGGAAATGAATACTTTCTTTTTTGCCATTTTTCGTCTGTGAATTTTTGAAGTTTTAATGAACTCACCCCATGCGTCGACTCTATATGATACTAATATTTCTATCAAGCATAAGTTATATCCCAAGTCATCGAGCCCATTAATCTATTGCGAGGTTTTTATTTGTGATGCAGTATAGCGGTTAGGTTAGTCCTTGAATCTAGAAAGAATACAGAAATAGAATAAGAAAGAGCCCACTTCAAATTAATATTAGTTGGATTTCGAGACGAAAGAACTCCCGTTCTATTAAATAAAATATCAAATATTATATTAAAAAAAAATTATGGACACAAAAAATTTCGTTTTAGGGTTGCTTCGTATACGTTTACTTTGGCTCGAATAGGCGTTCAGAACAAACTTCCGTTAAGTTATGGTATAGAAAAAAAAGAGGGTTCTTGAGTTTTTTCCCTCTTGCAAAGTATTCATTTTTCAGTTCCTTTTTTCAAAATACTTCAATTGGTACGCGCAAGAAATAGGCCAATTCAGCAGCTTTTTGCTCAATTTCTCGTGGAGTCAAATTCTCATCAGTACGCGTCAAGGGAATGGCCCCCTGGCCTCTGATTTCCATATAAAGGACCCGACGAGCAAAAAGACCCTCTTTATTTTCTATTCTGATGGACTGAATATCTTTCATAAGGAATCGCAGAAATATGCGACGGTTTTTTCCAGGAAATCCCCAACGAAAAATACACACTATGCCCTCTTTTATATCGAATCGATCATAACCACTACCTACATTCCACCAAATTGTGCACCACAAGTAGGAGCTAATAAAAAGACCCGCGATCCCATAGAAAGACATCACGATCCCCTGCGGAAAAAAATTTATTTGCTGAGAAGGAAATAAAGATATAAAATTCCTACCAAAATAACTGGAGGTTCCAACCAATACAAACCCTAATGAACCTAAAAAAAGAATAAGGGCCCAACCGAAATTACTTATTTTTCGAGATCCCGCTATAAGTTCTATCCATATACGTTCTGATCGCCAACTCATACTCTCACTAGACCTAGTTGCATTTTATTGGAATTGGAAGAATAACAAAAATAAATTTTATTTTACTTTTTTTTGTTTCCGAAGTAACTCTCATCAACCAGCACTACTATGATGTGAACCTTTTAGAAAAATTCATCGAATTGCTTAGATCCAAACTAAAATAATAACATCTCTTTCATATGATTTCCTATAGATATCCACATATAGATATATTGACTTTCCATTTCCGAAATTCTCCCCGATACCGATCCATTTGAAAATTGTTAGAATTCATTTACCCATATATCATGTTTACACATACATAAGAGCTTAGGCTCGAAAGAAGCCACATGTTATACCATATTCTACTAAATAGATATGGGTGTTATGATCAAAGTCAGTTTAAAAAAAAAAAAAAAAATGGATAAGAGTTGTCCCTATAGTATCTAAAAAATCTTGTTTTTTTGAACATGAAGAGATAAAGAAACCATTGCAATTGCCGGAAATACTAAGCCTACTAAAGGCACAAAAATGGAGGGAAAGTTGTTGAAAGCTATCATTGAATGGGTACCTCGATTTAATATTTGTACCTGTTATTTTTATTTATTGTTTTATATTAATATTTTTTTTTAACCTTATATTGTTATAAAGATATTTTATATATAATAATTATATTATACTTATATTCTATATTATACTAAGTATACCTAAGTGAGTATATACCTAAATAAGGAGTATATAAGTATATGTTTTAATAATTTTTTTTTACTAAATACCTATAAAAAAAATGTGTAAATAAAAAATATGTAAATAAACGGACTTATTCACCCTTCTACGCGTTTCTACACGAAATATATGTATGATAATACACCTTTTTATTATTCATATTATTAGTTATTTTGTGCTCTTGTCTTAGAATTTAATAATTTGAATTTTAAAAAATTTATTCCGTTTTATTAAATTAAAAATGAAGACTCTACTCTACAGCTCTACTTAATCTAAGTTTGATTCAAAGGAAAGAAGGCATGTAGCCGAAATAATTCACTCAGAACGCCCTTTAAAGGATTACGTGGTACGATTGGATCGAATAAGCCCTTATGGAATAAATATTCAGCCACTTGTGAATCCTCGGGTACTGTCTTATTCAATGTTTGTTCAATTACTCTTTTACCCGCAAATGCAATGTAAGCGTTGGGTTCAGCAATAATGATATCTCCCAACATACCAAAACTAGCCGTCACCCCACCTGTGGTAGGGGATGTAAGGACTGCGACATAAAATAACTTTTTATTTGATTGATAATCGTATAAAGCGGAAGATATTTTAGCCATTTGCATCAAGCTCAAACTTCCTTCTTGCATGCGTGCTCCTCCGGAAGCACACACTAGAATAAGAGGTAAAAGTTTATTGGTAGCATACTCAGCCAAACGTGTGATTTTTTCACCTACTACGGATCCCATACTACCCCCCATAAACTGAAAATCCATAACCCCAATTGCTACGGGAATGCCATTTAATTGACCTGTGCCTGTTTGAACAGCCTCAGTTAATCCTGTATTTTTTTGATAAGAATCAATACGATCCTTATAAGGTTCCTCCTCCGAATGAAATTGAATGGGATCCAGAGAGACCATGTCTTCATTCATAGGATCCCAAGTACCTGGATCAATCGAACTTTCGATTCTATCGAAACTACTCATTTTCAAATGACATCCACACTGTTCACAAATATTCATTTTTGATTTTAAAAATTTCTTATAATTTAATCCATAACAATTTTCGCATTGAATCCACAAATGCCTATATTTTTGAGT